ATGAAGGAACGGGAAGACCTAGGATGGAGAAGAGCATAACATGAGTGATTCGGCGGATTTGGATTCCTATATATCCACTCATTAGGATATTTTACTTCATTCTATGATATATAAGATATAGAGGATCCATCTGTATAGATATCATCATCTACATCCAGAAAGCCGTATGCTTTGGAAGAAGCTTGTACGGTTTGGGAAGAGGTTTTGATTGATTGATCAAAAAGAAGAATCTACTTCAACCGATATGCCCTTAGGCACGGCCATACATAACATAGAAATTACACTTGGAAGGGGTGGACAATTAGCTAGAGCTGCAGGTGCTGTAGCCAAACTGATTGCAAAAGAGGGGAAATTGGCCACATTAAAATTACCTTCTGGGGAGGTTCGTTTAATATCCAAAAACTGCTCAGCAACAGTCGGACAAGTAGGGAATGCTGGGGTAAACCAGAAAGATTTGGGTAGAGCCGGATCGAAACGTTGGCTAGGTAAGCGTCCTGTAGTAAGAGGAGTAGTTATGAACCCGGTAGACCATCCCCATGGGGGTGGTGAAGGGAGGGCCCCAATTGGTAGAAAAAAACCTGCAACCCCTTGGGGTTATCCTGCACTTGGAAAACGAAGTAGAAAAAGGAATAAATATAGTGAAAATTTGATTCTTCGTCGTCGTAGTAAATAAAATGAGATAGGAGAGAAAATCGAATCTCTTTCTTCGTGTTTTCAAAAAAAGAAATCAAAACAACATAAAATAGGAGAAATTCACTGTGTCACGTTCACTAAAAAAAAACCCTTTTGTAACAATTCATTTATTAAGAAAAATAAATAAGCTTAATACAAAGGAAGAAAAAGAAATAATAGTAACATGGTCGCGAGCATCAACCATTATACCCACAATGATTGGCCATACCATTGCTATCCATAATGGAAAGGAACATTTACCTATTTATATAACAGATGGGATGGTGGGACACAAATTGGGCGAATGACGGGAATTGAACCCGCGAATGATGGATTCACAATCCATTGCCTTAATCCACTTGGCTACATCCGCCCTAGGAAATAAATAGTGAAGAAAAAAATATTTTTAGATAAAAAAAAAAAAAAAAATTTAAGGAGAATAATTTTCCATTATTCTTTTTTTATGATAATCTTTTATTAATTATGATAATCTTTTATTAAAGATTAATAAATAAAAAAAGAACAATAGCCAATATTGATTTTTTTTTTGATAAAAAAATCATCTTTTTTTTTAAAGGTTTGGCTATTGTTCTTTTTTTATTTCAAGACTTCGTATACACTAAAAATTAAAGTTTCACCTACTAGAAATTTTGTAGAATACGTAAAAAATGATACTAAATCTCGTCGGCGTTAAAGTATAGATTTATACTTTTATCATTTAAAAATATAGGTAAGTTTTTTTATGCAAAAAAAGAAAAAGAGCAAATCCGAAATATATGCTACAAGTAAACACATACGTATGTCTGCTGATAAAGCACGAAGAGTTATTGATCAGATTCGTGGACAGTTATGCGAAGACGCAATTATGGGACTTGAGCTTATGCCTTATCAAGCAGCATATCCTATTTTCAAACTAGTTTATTCGGCAACAGAAAATGCTAAAGTCAATGCAGGTTTTAACAAAGAAAATTTAATTATTAGTAAAGCACAAGTTAACGAAGGAACGACTGTGAAAAAAAGAAGACCTCAAGCTAGAGGTCGAAGTTTTATTGTAAAAAAACGAACTTGTCATATAACAATAGTATTAAAAGATATTTTTTTTAATGAATAATAAAACTACATTACAAACTCTTATAGATATCCAGAACAAAAAAATGAAAAACCCAATCGACTGCCTATAAAACTGTTAAAATAAGAAAGTTGATAATATTCAAACATAGTGGAGGAAAATTATGGGACAAAAAACAAACCCACTTGGGTTCCGACTTGGGATAAGCCAAAACCATCATTCTCTTTGGTTTGCACACCCTAAAAACTATTCTTACGGTCTAGAAGAAGATCAAAAAATAAGAAATTGTATTAAAAAGTATGTACAAACAAATATTAAAAAACCCTCAGGGATTGAGGGAATTGCACGTATAGAGATTCAAAAAAGAATTGATGTTATTCAAGTTATAATCTATATGGGATTTCCAAAAGTACTAATAGAAAAACAACAAAAAAGAATTAAAGAATTGCAATTAAATGTAGAACAAGAACTCAATTGTGTTAATCGAAAGCTAAACATGACTATTATTAGAATTGCAAACCCTTATGGGCATCCTAATATACTTGCTGAATTTATAGCCGGACAATTAACAAACCGAGTTTCATTTCGACAAGCTATAAAAAAGGCTATCGAATTAGCCAAACAAACGGATACAAAAGGAATTCAAATACAAATAAGTGGACGTATTGGAGGAAAAGAAATGGCACGGATCCATTGGATCCGAGAGGGTAGACTTCCGCTCCAAACGATTCGAGCTAAAATAGATTATTGTTGTTATCCAGTACGAACTATTCATGGGGTATTAGGTATAAAGATTTGGATTTTTAGAGACTTTCAAGAAAAATCCTTGACTCCCTTTAGTTCTGAAAAATAAAAATAAATAAATAAAAATAATTCTCAATAATTCTATAGGGTTAAATAAAAATCATAAGATTCTTATTATTTTTGTATATACTTGCTATGCTTAGTGTGTGACTCGTTGGTTTTTTTTTCACATCATTCAAAAAAATAAATGATCGAAATTAGTAAGTAATCTAAACTAGTAAATACTAAGTAACGAAAAAAAGAACCAACTCATCGCTTTACAGTATCTCAAAAAAAAAAAGCGGTTTATCAATTAATTAAAAAATTAACAAATTGTTGCATTTAAAAAGCAATAAGATTAGGGATTAAAAAAATAAAAATTATACAAAAAAAAAAAAAAGAAAGAAAGAAAAAAAGAGATCAATGAGATATGATCAAAATCTATGTAAGGTCTATAATTTTTTTTTACTAATGTAATTAGGCATGAATAGCACTTGTTCTATAAAAAAAAGGATTTTTTCATATTCATATTATAGAACAAAAAAAAATAATGAGCTTCGACCCAATAAAGACTAATAAAATGGATTCAAAAATAATAATTAATTAAAGCTCCTTTATACAATAAAGACCTAAGCATGAATCAAAAAGCGATGGGAACGACGGAACCTAGAAATTCAGTTGATTCTATTGAATACGGATCGTTATGATTTTTTAGGAAGGATGGCGAAAAGAACCAAGATAGAATCTCTTCTCAGAGTTCATAAGTGAAACTTTAAATGCTACAAATAAAAAAATGATAATAAAAGATTAAAAGAGTCAATATTCGCCTGCGAACACTTTTAATTGGTTTTCTATTCAAAAAAAAAGAAACTAACAACTAAAAAAGATAGAATCCAAAAAAAAGGACTTAGTTTTTTTCATACAAAAAAGACAAAAGGATTTCGTTCTATTTTTTAATTCTCCTATAGATATTATTTTTCAAAAATCATTTAATACATAAAAACCAAAATTTTTAATAATCTACTAAACTAAATAACTAAATAGATTTTTTAAAAAATGAAATAGATTATTTAGATATAGATAATTAAAAAATAAAATAACATTTAAGAATTCAATAAATTTTTATTATTCGATGTCTTTTTTTCAGAAAAATAATTTTTATAATTCGCGAGGAGCTGGATGAGAAGAAACTCTCATGTCCAGTTCTGAATTAAAGATGAAATTCAGAAAGAACCATCAATTATAACCCCAAAAGAACCAGATTCCGTAAACAACATAGAGGAAGAATGAAAGGAATTTCTTTTCGAGGTAATCATATTAGTTTCGGTAAATATGCTCTTCAAGCACTTGAACCCTCTTGGATTACATCTAGGCAAATTGAAGCCGGACGTAGAGCAATGACCCGAAATGTACGACGTGGTGGAAAAATCTGGGTACGCATATTTCCTGACAAACCTGTTACTGTAAGGACTAAAGAAACACGTATGGGATCAGGAAAAGGATCACCTGAATATTGGGTAGCTGTAGTTAAACCTGGTAGAATACTTTATGAAATGGGAGGAGTAAGAGAAAAGATAGCTCGAAAAGCTATTTCAATAGCAGCATCCAAAATGCCTATCCGAACTCAATTTATTATTCGATCTAATAATACAAAGGACCAAATCCTTTAGAACGGCAAAACTTATTCGTACTTTCTTTATTTTTGAACAAATAATATTACTTTTTTTTCTTTCCTAAGAAAAGAATAAGAGATCAAAAAATGATATGATCCAATCTCAGAGCCTTTTGAATGTTGCAGATAACAGTGGAGCCCGAGAATTAATGTGCATTCGAATCATAGGGACTAGTAATCGACGATATGCTCATATCGGGGACGTTATTGTTGCTGTGATCAAAGAAGTAGGTCCAAATTCATCACTAGAAAGATCCGAAGTTATTCGAGCTGTAATAGTACGTACTTCTAAAGAACTCAAACGTAACAATGGTATGATAATACGTTATGATGATAATGCTGCAGTTATTATTGATCAAAAAGGAAATCCAAAAGGAACTCGAATTTTTGGGCCAATTGCTGGTGAATTAAGACAGTTAAATTTTACTAAAATAATCTCATTAGCTCCTGAAGTATTATAAAAGATGAAATCCTTTTAAAGCTATGGGTAAGATCGTCTCAACTTGAGAGAATTTATTTAAAGTGCAATTTGTTGAATAAAAAAAAGAAAAGATATTCTTTTTCACGCATATACTTTCCATTTCAGTTCTATTCGTTTTATTTTATTAAATTTTTTTTGATTAATATAGTATTAATAGGTAGTACTATACTATTAGAAAAAAAATATTAATCAAAAAAGATTAATAAATTAATTATTAAATTAATATTAATGGAATAGAAAAAAAAAAAGAATTCGAAATATTAATTAATAATTTAATTAAGTATAATAACACCTATGATTCTATTAATCAGAACAATAGGTGTTTTTATATATAAATAGTTAGCTATAGTTTCTTAGCTAAAACTAAGAAATCAAGTGAATTCATACGAAAGAAAATACTATGTTGATTAGATCTAAATAAAAGACAAATAAATTTTTTATTATGGGAAGGGATACCATCGCCGATACTATAACCTCTATCCGAAATGCCCATATGGCTAAAAAGGGAACCGTTCGAATAGAATATAATAACAGCACCGAAAACATTATCCAGATTCTATTAGAAGAAGGTTTTATAGAAAATGTTAGGAAACATTGGGAAGGAAAAAAAAAGATTTTAGTTTTAACCCTACGTCATAGAAGAAATAGGAAAGGAACAGATACAGAAAGAAGTAATCTAAATTTAAATTTAAAGCGAATCAGTCGCCCTGGTTTACGAATCTATTCTAACTATCAAAAAATGCCAAGAATCTTAGGTGGGATGGGAATCGTAATTCTTTCTACATCTCGGGGTATAATGACTGACCGTCAAGCTCGACTAGAAAAAATAGGTGGAGAAATCTTGTGTTATATTTGGTAATAATCTTTCTGATATATGAATTAGATCCAATTTGAAATTTCAATCGAAAAAAAAAGAATCTCGTCTTCTTTTTAATATCTTAAAAAATTCGAATTGTAATGAATAATTATACCAAATAATAAAGTTTGTAAAATTAAAATTAATAAATCATTTTTGAAAAAGGAATAAAAAAATATGAAAAAAAGGGCTTCAGTTCGTAAAATTTGTAACAAATGTCGTCTGATACGTAGACGGGGTCGAATTATAGTAATTTGTTCGAACCCAAAACACAAACAACGCCAAGGATAATATTTTTAAACTTCTAAAGAGTCAAAACTTATAAAGATTAAAGTAAAAATTTGAAACATTTCTTTGTTTTCATTCATAAGATTGACTCAAAATAAAAATAATATGACTCAAAATAAAAATAATAATAATTTATTAAACTCGGTTGAAATGGATATATCCATCAACGTAACACTTAGTTTTATGAGATGAAAAAATATGGCAAAACCCTTAGTCAAAACAGGTTCACGCAAAAATAGACGTATTAGTTCTCGAAAAAATACCCGTAAAATACCAAAAGGGGTTATTCATGTTCAAGCAAGTTTCAATAATACTATTATTACTGTTACGGATGTACGGGGTCGAGTCATCTCTTGGTCCTCTGCAGGCACTTGTGGATTTAGAGGTCCAAGAAAAGGAACTCCATTTGCTGCTCAAACTGCAGCAGGAGATGCTATTCGCACAGTAATAGATCAAGGTATGCAACGAGCAGAAGTAATGATAAAGGGGCCGGGTCTCGGCCGAGATGCCGCGTTAAGGGCTATTCGGAGAAGTGGTATTTTTTTACATTTTATTCGGGACATAACCCCTATGCCACATAATGGTTGCAGACCCCCGAAAAAACGACGCATATAAAAATTAATATTGAATAAATTCCAATAAACAAGAGAAAAAAATAATTCAAATTTTTTTTTAAACAAAAGAGAATATTCTTATTATGGTTCGAGAGAAAATAACAATATCTACTCGGACACTACAGTGGAAATGTGTTGAATTACGAAAAGAAACTAAACGTCTTTCTTATGGGCGCTTTATTTTAGCTCCACTTTTAAAAGGACAAGCCGACACAATAGGCATTGCAATGCGAAGGTCTTTACTTGGAGAAACGGAAGGAACATGTATCACACGTGCAAAATTTGAAAAAATAACACACGAATTTTCCACTCTTACAGGTATTCAAGAATCAGTTCATGAGATTTTAATGAATTTAAAAGAAATAGTCTTAAAAAGCTATTTATATGGAACTCACAACGCGTATATTTATGTCAAAGGTCCTCGAGATGTAACTTCTGAAGACATCATCTTACCGACTTTTGTAGAAATCATTGATAATACCCAACATATAGCTACCATCAGCGAACCTATAGATTTGTATATTGAATTACAAATAGAAAGGAATCGCGGCTATCATTTACAACTCCAAAATAACTTGGAAGATAGAAGTTATCCTATAGACGCCGTATTCATGCCTGTTCGAAACACAAATTTTAGTGTCCATTCTTATGGAAATGGAACAGAAATGTATGAGATACTGTTTCTTGAAATATGGACAAATGGAAGTTTAACTCCTAAAGAAGCACTTCATCAAGCTTCTAGAAATTTGATTGATTTATTTATGCCTTTTTTACATACAGAAGAAGAGAGTTTCAATTTAGAAAAAACTCAAAACAAGGCTACTTTACCTCTTTTTACGATTCACGATAAATTGCGAAAAACGGCAAAAGAAAAAGAAATTGCATTGAAATCTTATTTCATTGATCAAGCGGAATTTTCCCCTAAAATCTATAATAGCCTAAAAAAGTCCAATATACATACACTATGGGACCTTTTGAATAATAATCAAGAAGAACTTCTGAAAATTAAACATTTTGGAATAGAAGATGTACGACATATATTGAACATTCTAGAAATGGAAAAAG